ATTAGAAAAATGAGAAACCCTATAGGTTGCCGCCACAAATTCCACCCCCAAAAACCATATTTTGACTGCGCCTCAACTATATCAACTGTACTTGAACTGTTAGATAATCATAGTCGGTGATAACATCACTGTTCCCATCGCTATTACAGAACCGTACATGAGATTTTCACCTCATACGGCTCCTCGAGGACCACAAATAAATCTAAGGACCAGGTCGGTATTATTTATCTTGATAAGTTTGTAGGATAGATAGAATCAAAATCAATCGAAAGGTCCCAAATTAGACCAATGGCATTCTGTCTGCTATAAAAAAGCACTTCTGAATGGATCTCATCCTTTAATAATTTCAATTTATCTTTTTTGAGTAATAACTTAATCCTTCAATAAAATACTCAATATCCATAGATATTTCAACCCATCTTTTTTGATTACGAAAAAGAATTAGACATTACATTAGTTATGACAAGAATTCAATCTCTATGAATAGGAAAGAAAGAAAAAAAAAAAAAAGATCTTTTTTTTTATTGTAATTGCATTCTTTCTATTTTTTTTTTCGTTGCTATTCTTCTTTCTCAAAAGGGGACTTTAAAAAAAAAGTAAAGGATTATTTCGTTCCTGATAGTTATTTCTTTAATTGGTGGATAGGAGCATACTCTGGATCGGAATGATGGGGAGTACTGCCTGATCATTTCTACCAACTTAAAGCCCCAATTAGTATTCCTTTTATGCAGAAATGTCCCTTTGGATAATTTACATAATCTCCATTACTAATCCTTTGTGTACCTTTGTGTTCCTAACCATCCACTCATTTTTTCTCAATCCCCTGTTATGGTAATACATGTATGGTAATACATACAAATGATAGTGAAAACCTCATACAGTTGATCTTTTGAACCCGCTTCAAGCTATGATGACCAGTCAACTAATCTTGGGGTAAACAGTCTCTACTGCTTATGTTTACTTCTGCTTAACCCTTGTACATAGGAAATGAGACTCAATCTTTTTACTGCGAATTTATAAGCTGTTTTCTTTCACTCATATAACTATCTGATTTAGTTCATCAACTCGAATGATGAACAAAAAAATGAAGATATCTATTCAACTCATTCAACTTATTTCCTAGAAAGAAAGGAAAAAGAAAGGAAATAAGGAAAAGTTTATGTCTCAACGAATCGCACGTAGAGATATTGATAACACACATAGAGTTAATGGTATTTCATAACTAATCGATTGAGCAGCAGCTCGTAAACCACCTAAAAAGGAATATTTATTATTTGATCCATATCCTGACATAAGAAGTCCAATGGGAGCAATACTTGAAACGGCGATCCATAAAAAAACACCAATATTGAGATCGGCTAGAACAAGGTGATAGCCAAAAGGAATTACCGAATAACTTAGTAGAATTGATATGACTGCTATGGATGGTCCGATACTGAATAAACGAGTATCTCCTCTAGATGGAAAAAGATTCTCTTTGAAAAGTAGTTTTGTCCCATCTGCTAGAGCTTGGAGAATTCCCAAAGGGCCGGCGTATTCAGGTCCAATACGTTGTTGTATCCCTGCGGATATTTCTCTTTCTAACCACACAATTACTAGCACACCTATTGTGATTCCCAATACAAGAGTCAAAATAGGGATAAGCATCCATATGATCCCATAGACCTCTTTTAAGGATTCCAATCTGGAAAAAGAATTGATATCTTGTACTTCTGTTGTATCAATTATCATTTCAACGATCAACTTCTCCCATAATGATATCTATACTACCTAGTATCGTCATAATATCAGCCAATTTCATTCTTTTAACTAACTGAGGAAGAATTTGCAAATTGATAAAACCCGGTGGGCGAATTTTCCATCTCCAAGGAAAAACACTTTGATCTCCTATCAGAAAAATTCCCAATTCCCCCTTTGGGGCTTCGACTCTCACATAAAGTTCTTGTTTCGACAATTCAAAAGTAGGAGAAGGTTTTTTACTAATGAATCGATATTCAAAATCATTCCATTCGGGATTCCTTACTTTATCAAAGCATCGGATTTCTAAATTCTCATAGGGCCCTCCCGGAATTCCTTCCAAAGCCTGTTGAATAATTTTTATGGATTCCGTCATTTCATTGATTCGTATTAAATAACGAGCTAATGAATCTCCTTCTTTTTGCCATTGGACTTCCCAATCAAATTCGTCATAACACTCATAATGATCAACTTTACGAAGATCCCATTGGATTCCGGAAGCTCGTAGCATTGGTCCTGATAAACCCCAATTTATTGCTTCCTCTCCACCAATAATGCCTACTCCCTCAACTCGTTCTAAAAAAATAGGATTCCGCGTAATAAGTTTTTGATATTCAGCAACCCCTGTTAAAAAATAATCGCAGAAATCCAAACATTTATCTATCCAGCCATGAGGTAGATCAGCAGCTACTCCTCCGATACGAAAATAATTATGCATCATTCTCATACCGGTGGCAGCTTCGAATAGATCATATACTAATTCTCTTTCTCTGAAAATATAGAAGAAAGGGGTCTGTGCACCAATATCTGCCATAAAAGGGCCAAGCCATAACAAATGAGAAGCTATACGACTCAACTCCAACATAATTACTCTGATATAGCTGGCTCTTTTAGGTACTTGAATATTTCCTAACTGTTCTGGTGCATTTACGGTTATTGCTTCTGTGAACATAGTAGCTAAATAATCCCAACGTGTTACATAAGGCAGATATTGTATAATTGTTCGATTTTCCGCAATTTTTTCCATTCCTCTGTGTAAATAACCCAATATTGGTTCACAGTCAATAACATCTTCACCATCTAGAGTAATGATGAGTCGAAGAACACCATGCATTGATGGATGGTGAGGACCCATATTTACTATCATGAGGTCTTTTCTTGTAGTTGGTACATTCATAGGTTTTTCCTCGATTCATTCTTCCATCAATTGCTGAAAACGAAAAGAAATTCATCAAAATTCAAGATCTAATAAATCAAATAATTAAAGCTCTTCAAATTAATGAGTTTTTGGCTCTCGAATATCCAACTGAACAATTAATTCTTTATAACGTACTCTATTTTTCTTTGACAAATAAGCCAGTAGCCGTTGACGTTTTCCCAGAATTTTCCGTAGACCTCTCTGAGATAAATAGTCTTTTCTATGGAATTCCAAATGTGAAGTCAGTCTTCGTATCTTATTGGTGAAACTGAATACTTGAAATTCAACAGATCCCCTGTTTTCTTCTTGCGAAATAACTGAGATGAATGGATTTTTTACCATAAAATGAAATCTTCTCCCCCTTTTCTTTGTTAAAGATATTAATTTTACCGATCAGTAATAATAATCCCAGCCATTTGAATCTGGTATACTAAATTTCGTTATGAACTCCTAAGAGAATAATTTAGACCTAAAATAATAAAATTCTGTTGATTCATTTATAGATCTAATTGATACGTCATTGAATTAGTATCATGTATCAGAATGGAATGTAAGACAACGCATGTGTGCATCTGTTTGCTTTCATATACCAGATATGGTACAGGATATATATAGGAAAAATGTCCCATCACCATAATTTTGAATTATGGATACATATGTATCCTTACCATACTGAAACGACTGCCATTATTGGTATCAAACCAATAGCGATTCATACAAGCTAAATCTTCTAATCGATAATTGGGCCAAAGGAAGAATTTCAATTTAATCAATTTCTTTTTATCTCTATCAAGATCTTTGCTCTCATCCAAAAATTGACTACAGTTTTTTACGTTATTTACATTGCAAAATACTGGATTTCTGTCTATACCATTCCTATTCTTTGAATTGAAACAAATTAGAATTCTCAATTCTCTACGACCTCTAGGCGATAAAATATTTTCAGGAACAAGCAAATCATAATTCTTTTTGTCGCTATTTCCAGTTATCCTTTGATGTCTTGCAATGGATTTCTCAAAATTCTTCTTATCAACATATCTTTTTTCTTGGCATTTTTGATTAGTTTGATACTTAGTCTTATGAACCAATGAAATACTTATGGTTTGATACATAATAAATTGTCCATCATTTTTTACAGACAGACGCACTGGTTCGATAATCAATATCCCCTTTTTCATCAATTCTGTAAGAGTTAAATCTTTCTGAATCAGCATTATATCCAGACTCATTTCTCCCCTTTGAATAGAGGATATAGCAATTTCTCTTGGATTTATCAGTCTAAGCAGGAGACAATATACCTTGATATTATTGATGATTTTTTTATTTAAAAAAGAATCCCATCTCAATTGAAAAAGCAAATATCTTTTTAGGAAGAAATCGAGTTCTGCTTCCGTATTGCTTTTGTATTGCTTTTTCTTTTTACGTTTTTTTATGTCTGATCCTGCATAATCTTCTTCAACACCTTTTTCTTGGTTTGAGAGAACTGACCCACGATCCCCTTGGACTGTGGGTTCTTTTTCTTCTTGATTTCGATTCTCTAATTCAAGAGATTTTTTTTCATTCGATGATATAAAAGGATTCCTTTTTTGTTTTTGTTTTCTGTTGATATTGATGTTTTTATTTTCACTAACATTTTCAGTTCCAGTAAAATTTAAAAGAAGTAATTTGATCGGTATGACCCATGGTTTCATTTTATATGCATTATAAAGTAGCACAAATTCTGGGAAGAACCAAAGTTCCAAATTCGATATAGGACGACTTAGTATTTCTTCATTCATTCCCATCCAATCAAATCTTTTTTGATTGGATGATTTGATTTCTTGATGAATTGTGAGATAAAAAGGGCTTTTCTTATCAATTTTATCAATTATTTGATAATTACTAGTCTTAGTGTTTTTATTACTGTTGGTACCAGTATCGATATTGATCCATGCCTCAATATCGACCTTCTTTCTAAGACAAAAATGGAGAATTCTACAATCAAAATATTTTCTATCCGGGCTTTTCGCCATATCCATAATATCAGCTTCGCCTAGATAATTATGGATAAGGATATCGCCCAGCATATCAAATAATTTGTGTTTATGTGTGTTGTAATTATAAGAAATCTCTTGGTTATTATTTACTTTTAATGGCGATCCATAAATAGATAAGTTCTTCTTATCTTGATAATTAATAGATTTATATGATAAAAGATCATATCTATAGTGTTTTTTAAAATTATCGTTTTGATTTGGTAATGAGTCTACTTCATAATCATTTTCTTTTTCGTAATGAATGAATTGGTCTTTTTCATATGAATCCCATTTGTTTAAATCTTTATTTTGAGCCATACAATGTTGATTAACTCTATTTCGCCATTTTTGTGGTACTAATCTAGACCATCTAATCTGAGATAAATCGTATTGATAATGACCCCTTAACCAGTTTTTCCAGTGATTCATTCCAGAATTCAAAAGTTTCTTATGTCTTAATTCGGAATGAGATATTCCTTGTGTTCCAAAATAATCCTTTATTTCATTCTTAAGAAAAAGAGATGTTCCGTGATATTGAAGAACAGATCTTAACTTATACAAGTTAATAACTTGGGTTTGTGATAATTTGTAAAACACATATGCTTGTGACAAGGAGGATAAGTCACAAAAAATCTGTAAATTCTTATTACTATTTCGAATATTAGAAAGTGACTTTATAAAGCGAATTGTATTTTTATTTGTTTTATCAATTCTTTCTTGATTTGCTTCATTATTGTAAATGTATTTATCAATAAGTTTTTTTGTTGATTCAAGAAAAAGCTGTGCATTGATCCTCGGAATATTAATGATACATCGAAGGATATCTATGTATATCTTTTCAATGAAAAATTGTATAAAATAATGCCATTTACGAATTAATCGAGTATTTCTTCTTTTTAATATCTGCCAAATATTTTTGGGGGATTCTAATCTTTTAGCATTATTACTTTTTTTGTTAGGACTAATATTTATCTCTGGAGTTAGAAATTCCTTTGTCTTTTCTTTTGTAATTTTTTCTATTTGATTTCTGATTGTGCTTGTTCTATCAGTCAGATCTTTCATTTTTTTTTCTGTCAGTGAATAATTTGTCCAATCCATAGATCGAATTTGAATAGACGATTCATGAATCATCTGATTATTATTACTGATTATCAAATCTTTTTCTTTTTTAGTTTCACTCGATTCATCTACTTCTCTCAATCCAAATAATAGAATTGGATTTTTTTTTGAGAGTTCTTTTATTCTTGTTTTTATAAATAGAATGCTTTTGATAACCCATTCTTTTGTTTCGTTTGCGATCGTTAGAAACACATTTGTTCTTTCTTTTAAAACTCTTAGAACTAGAAAACAATTCTTTTTCCATTTTCTAATTTTTTTTCCGAGTTCTTTAAAAATAGGTTCAAAAAAGGAAGGTCGTTTTCGGGGAGAACCAAAAGGTAGTTCAGCTTCCATTCCCCAAACTGTTAAAAAACAAAAATCATCCTTTTGCCCTTGCTTTTTCATTGGATCTCTATGAGGAGATCGTAGCTTAGATCTGTGCCAAGGTTTCAGACAGAAAGGAAATAGGATTTTTATCTGAATACCGTCTGTTAACCAGTTTTTCGGAAATTCTGTTTCTGATAATTGAACACCATTATAGGTGCATTTAACATGCATTTCTCTATTCCAACCCTTTAAATCTTCGGACCACTCGGGAAATTGAAATAATAACATACGACCGATATTTTTAGATATTATCAATGAAGGTAATATAACATATCTTCTAAGAATTGATTGAGTTACTAATACGGAACCCCTTATTACTTGAGCAAATACAATGCTATCCCAGGCTTCCGCTATTTCTATCCGTGTTTTCTCCTCTCTTTTGTCCTCTTCGTTTTTGTCCTCCTCTTTTTTATCCCTTTCTTTTGTCTCTTCCTTCGCATAATCCGAAATTTGAAATTCTGTGTTTTTCCCCATCCAATTTATAAAAATGAGTTTCATCAGTCCGGAGATATCAAAAGAAAAAAAGGGTGGTTTGTCTATTCTGTCCAAAAAAAGGGGGGAATGTATATTTGCTTGAAATAGTTCCAAAATAGTAGTTTTACGTCTTTGAGCGCGCATGGAGCCTTTGATTATGTCTCGACGAAAATCCGATTGTTGCGAATAACGTATTAAAGCCACTTCGTCTGCTTGATCAGGATTATTAGTCTCTTTGGTATTAGTATAAGTATCGGTATTCTGTTGATTATCAGTAAAAATCACTACACGTTTGGCTTTTCTTGAACGAATCTGATGATCCTCCGCCATGTCTTCTTCATTTTCTCTCTCCTGTTGTTCTAAATCGTCGATTAATTTGTATGACCATCGAGGGATTTTTTTACTGATTTCTTTTATTACAATAGATTTTTTTCTAATTGTTTGATCGTTGGGATCAGTTATAACTGCATCGAATAAAAATTTGAAAAATTTTACTTGATCTTTTGAATCAATTCTTCCTTGTTCTGGAAATAAAAAAAGCCCTTTCAAATTGAAATTCGATGTTGATTCTCCAGAAAATTCACCGATTAA